AATACTTTCTCTAGACAACTGTTTTTCTAGGACTTAAAATTCTAGTTGTTTGATATTTCATTGATAATTATTTCTAGTAGAAGATGTACCTTCTAGTGTAAAAATGGTTTATTTTGGGGTTGAAAGTGGCCTTAGAAGGTACATCTTCTACAAAGAGAAATTGATGGAAACCCCAACAAGCAGGTGTAATTTGGGGTAAAGGGTCTAAAAGTCTTGAGTAAGGTTTTTTTTTTTTTTTTTGTTTTTTGGGGGTAAAATCTGGAATTTTTCGATTTTTGAAAAATTTCTGATTTTGGGGTTTCTTGGAGAAACCGACCAAAACCGAATTTTGCCAATTTTAGGAATGCAAAATTTTTTGCCTATAAATGTTTACCAAATATATACTAATAACCTTTAAATAATCAATCAGGATTAAATATACATAATTTTTAATGGATATATAGAATACAATATTATATATATATATTATATATTAAAATCATATAATACTATTGTTCATATAAATGATAGTTAGCTGAAGTATAGGTCTATTGTAGTTTAATAAATATTCTACCCTTCTTGAATTAAAGATTGTTTAATGAAACCAGAAAATCTAATTATAGGAAATGTATACATATATATATATATAAGTGTTTTATTAGTAAAAATAAGAAATATATATAAATCATTGTAAGTGATTAATCATTATTATTATTGTACATTAATCAGTTAATTTAAACCTTTCCACTATTGGTTAAATTATCTTCATAGTAAATATTCTGTGCTTTATATATAAGTCTTATTTTGTATATATACATAAATTACTTATATAGAAAATAAAAATTGGACGAAAAAAAAAAAACTTCTATACCATACCAATATAGAACTAAAATACCGGTATAATATTCGTAATTTTAAGAATATTTCGCAATCTATATTTGACTATTAGATATTATTTATTTTTAATAGATTAATTGAAAAAAATTGTATGATATTTAAGTTCTAAATAATTATGTTTATTATGTAATTATTATTTGTTTTATTGTTTTACATTAACATTAAATTTTACTTATTATTAATTTATTGGGTTGTTAAAAACTTATTTTGAGGTAAAGCTTTAATTTAGTATAAATAATTAATTGATGTTTTTACTTAAATTTTCAATAAGAAATTATATAGCTAGTCGGTTGAAGGGGTGTTCAATCGTTTTATTCTTGGTGCGTCTAATTAAATCCGTGGGGGCGCGGATATTTCATTCTTTATTTTATTTTTGAGCTGACGTTAGGTCTATAGATCGTGGGTTAATGTGCAGGAAATATTTCCTTGGATATAATCGCCTATAGGAGGGCTATAAGCTGGTATATATTGGCTTAGTAGTATTTCGTTGTCTAAGGGTTTAGTGAGACCCGAGAAAGTTGCTTGTTGGACTTTTCCTTTAGAAACGTGAAAAACAGGGAGGAATACCCTTAAAATTGTGATTTAAGATTGATCTGTCTATTTTTACATTAATTTTTTATAATAGGTTTATTTTTTTCTTCTTTGTATAAAGTTTTATTTTGGCTTGGAATTTTAGTTTATCAATTTTTTACATGTTTAACTTATTTTCTTATATAGTTTTTTTGCAGTATTTGGTTTTGTAAATTTGGCCATTTGAGATCCAGGAATTGATTTGAGTTTTAATAAAGCTTGTGCCAGCAATTGCGGTTATACAAGCAATGCAACTGAAATTTTTTGGTTAATAATTAATTAATTGTATTTTGTTTTAGGTTTAAATTTTTGGGGTGAAATTCTAAATTTGATTTAAAGGCTTATTATTGGTTATGAAGTTGTTAAAGTCTGGTTTTAAACTAGGATTAGATACCCTATTATTCAGACTATAAAATCTTGTGCCTGATTATTAGTAGAATATTTTCTTGAAAATTAAAAAATTTGGCGGTATTTCAGTCCATTCAGAGGAATCTGTCCCGTAATTGATAGCCCACGATTTAATTAATTTCTTTTTTTAGTTTGTATATCGTCGTGTTTGAATATTTCATTAGAATAAAAATGTTCAATTTGTTCAATAAGAGGAGATGTCAGATCAAGGTGCAGCTTATGAAGAAGTGGAGATGGATTACATTGATTTTATTTTTGGTTTATTTTTTTTAATGTTGGTAATAAATCGGATTTGATAGTAATAATGTTTAGATTTTCTTTGTGATTGAGGCTCTGAAGTATGCACATATTGCCCGTCGCTCTCATTAAGGTGAGATAAGTCGTAACATAGTAGATGTACTGGAAAGTGTATCTAGAAAGACCAAGTTATAGCTTAATAGAAAGTTTTTTATTTACATTAAGGAGTTCATTGTGCAATTCAGTGTGGCTTGATATGATTAGATTATTATTTCTTTTTTGTGAAGTGTCATTTTTTTTTATTATTTTATTTGAATAAAGGTTTTTAATTATAGTAAATTAGTAGTGTGAATGAATTTTGAAATATGTTTTAGTTTGGAAAAAGAAGATTTGAATTTTTGTACCTTGTGTATCAGGGTTAATAAATTAAGGGTTCTGTATAAAATTTTCCCGAATCAGGAAGAGCTAATTGGCTGTATTTTTAGTTGTTTCATAAACTTTAATAATGGTTGTTTAGAAATGAAACGTTATTCGTTTCCTGTGATATCTGGTTTTATAAGAAATGAATTAAATTCATTTGTTGATTAATTCGTGTTAAATTTTAGCTTGGACTGGTTAGCAATAAATAGTGGGGGGGACGAGCTTTCCATTATAGTTCTAAAATGATTATTTTTGTTTAGTAAGTATGATTAGTATTGTCAGTCTTTAGTTTAATTTTATAGTTGTTTTTACTTAAATTTTTATTTATTTATATTTTAGATTTTATATTATGATTTTTTCTTTAATTTTTTTTGTGATTTGATAATGATTAAATTAGTAAAATAATATTTGTTTCGTTAGAAGTTTTTTGGGTTTAATAAAGGAATTCGGCAAAAGTGTCTTTCGCCTGTTTATTAAAAACATGTCCTTTTGATTATTATTTAAGGTCTAATCTGCTCAATGAGGAATTAAATTGCCGCGGTATTTTGACCGTGCGAAGGTAGCATAATAATTAGTTTTTTTATTGAAAGCTGGAATGAATGATTGGACGAGGGGACAGCTGTCTACTATTGAATTATTTATTGAATTTAACTTTTAAGTAAAAAGGCTTAAATTTTATTAAAAGACGAGAAGACCCTATAGAGTTTAATATCTTTTTTTGTGATAGGTTTTTGGGATTATTTATTTTTACATGAATAGGTGTTTGGTTGGGGTGACTGGAAGATTTTATAAACTCTTCTAATTTGTTGTTACTGATTAGTAAATTTAAAGTCTGGATTTTTCAAGATTAATGAAAATTACCTTAGGGATAACAGCGTAATTTCTTTTTAGAGTTCTTATTGGAAGGGAAGTTTGCGACCTCGATGTTGGATTAAAATAAATATTTGGCGCAGTAGCTAAATTATTAGGTCTGTTCGACCTTTAAAATTTTACATGATCTGAGTTTAAACCGGTGTGAGCCAGGTTGGTTTCTATCTTTAATTGATTATGACGCTTTAGTACGAAAGGACCGGGTGTTAATATATTATTTGGTTTTTGAATGTTATTGTTACTTTGGCAGATTAGTGCGATTGATTTAGGATCTTTAAATGTAATTTATTTACAGGTAATATTTGTGGTTTGTTGATTTCTTTCTTTTGTTAATAAGAGCTTTGGTTTTGGTAGTTTGTGTTTTAGTTGGGGTTGCTTTTTTAACTTTACTTGAGCGTAAGGTTTTGGGTTATGTTCAGATTCGTAAGGGTCCTAATAAGGTTGGTTTTGTTGGTATTCCTCAGCCTTTTAGTGATGCTATCAAATTATTTAGAAAAGAGCAGATTAATCCTATTATATCTAATTTTTGGTCTTATTATTTTTCTCCTGTTTTTAATCTTTTTTTGGCTCTTGTCCTTTGAATGTGTGTTCCTTTTTTTTCGGGTTTTATGCATTTTTCTTTGGGGATATTATTTTTCCTTTGTGTCTCTAGGTTAGGGGTTTATACTATTATGATGGCTGGTTGGTCATCTAATTCTAATTATTCTTTGTTAGGGGGGTTGCGTTGTGTTGCTCAGACTATTTCGTATGAGGTTAGTCTTGCTTTAATTTTATTGTCTTTTTTAGTTTTAATTTCTGGTGTTAGAATTTTTGATTTAATTTGGTATCAGAATTATGTTTGGTTTTTTCTTCTTGGAATTCCTTTGGCGTTGGTTTGGTTTGTTTCAAGTTTGGCTGAAACTAATCGTACGCCTTTTGATTTTGCTGAAGGTGAATCCGAGTTGGTTTCGGGTTTTAATATTGAGTACAGAAGAGGGGGATTTGCTTTAATTTTTTTGGCTGAATATTCAAATATTCTTTTTATAAGAATAATTTTTAGTTTAATTTTTTTGGGTGGTGATTTTCTTGGATTATTATTTTTTTTAAAGCTTGTATTTATTTCTTTTTTATTTATTTGAGTTCGTGGTACTTTACCTCGTTATCGGTATGATAAGTTAATGTATTTGGCGTGGAAGGGGTTTTTACCTGTTTCTTTAAATTATCTAATATTTTTTTTTGGCTTAAAATTTTTTATTTTCTCCGTTTTTGTTTAGTTAATTAATTTTAGTATAAGTTAATAGGATAGTTATTCCTTTGGTGTACTTTCAAAGTACAAACTTAAACAAGTTCATTAACTAGTTTTTGAATATTATTGAATCTCAGGTTTTTGACGTCATGTAGAGTACTGGAAAATAAAGGAAGTATAGAACTGTGAGAATTTGGCCTGTAATGATGTATGGATCTTCAACAGGTCGTGCTCCGATTCATGTAAGTAATAAAGTGATTGAAACATATGATCAGAATAAAATTTTATTGATTGGGTAGAATTGGTTACTTTGTATTTTTTTTTTGAAGATTGGCATGATGAATAAAATTGCAATTGATATAAGTAGGGCAATTACTCCACCTAGTTTGTTTGGAATTGATCGAAGGATTGCGTATGCGAATAGAAAGTATCATTCAGGTTGAATATGAACAGGAGTTACTAGAGGATTAGCTGGGGTGAAATTTTCTGGGTCTCCTAGTATATAGGGGTCTGCAAGGGTTAGAAGGACTAGAATTATAAGAGTTAAATTGAATCCTATTAAGTCCTTGAATGTGAAGTAAGGGTGGAATGGGATTTTATCGATGTTTCTGTTTGTTCCAAGGGGGTTATTTGATCCTGTTTGGTGGAGGAAAATTAGGTGTGCTAATGAAAGGGCTAGTACCAGAAATGGGAATAGGAAGTGAAGTGTGAAGAATCGTGTTAAGGTTGCGTTATCAACAGCGAATCCACCTCAAATTCATTGTACGATAATTGTTCCTAGATAGGGGATTGCTGAAAGAAGATTTGTAATTACAGTTGCTCCTCAGAAAGATATTTGTCCTCAGGGTAATACGTATCCAAGGAAAGCAGTTCCTATTACTGTTAAAAGGATAATTACTCCTACTGATCAGGTTTCGTGATATATAAATGATCCATAATATAGGCCTCGTCCTACGTGAAGATAGATGCAGATAAAGAAAAATGAAGCTCCGTTAGCATGAAGAGTTCGTAGTAGTCATCCGTAATTGACGTCGCGGCAAATATGAACAACTCTGTTGAATGCTAGTGAAATGTCTCCACAATAATGTATTGCTAGGAACAGTCCTGTTACAATTTGCAAGATTAGGCATATACCTAGTAGAGATCCGAAGTTTCATCATGCTGAAATGTTTGAAGGTCTTGGTAGGTCAATTAGTGCATGGTTTATAATTTTTAGAATTGGGTGTGATTTTATAATTTTCATTATATTTTTTGTCGTAATGGTCCGTAGGTAATGTTGGTGATTTTTACTACTGCGATGAGGGCTATTAATAGATAAATGATTAGTGTGATTATTCATGAGTTTAATGGGAAATTTAGGTATTTTCTTATTGCTAGGGTATATATTGTAGTTTGAATCATTTGAACTATCTCTGTGTTGGTTGAATTTTGATATGATGAGAATTGGTCTATTATTTGTGTAATAAATGTTACTGTAATTATAATGCAGACTAAAGCAAGAATAGAGGTTGAAAATAGAAATTTTTCGTTTGATGCTACTCTTGTTATGTAGATGAATAAAACAAGTATACCACCAATTATAATTATAAATAAAATGTACGAGAATCAAAAATTTTGCGCTATTAGGCCTGTTAAAATTGCGATTAGGGTTGTTTGTATCAATAGGATTAGACCTATTGATAAGGGATGTTCAATAAATATAAATGTTATTGTTATTGATAACGAGATTGTGTAAAGAATTGAGATTATACAGAGAATAGTTTAATTAAAATATTAATTTTGGAGGTTAATGATAGGAGTGTTTCTTTTCTCTGAAGTTTTAAAAGTTGAACTTGTTTCTGATTTACAAGATCAGTATTTTATATTAAATTATTAAAACAATGTCAATTATAAATTTTTATTTTCCTTTTTTTATGTATTTTGTTGGAGTTGGGGTTTTTTGTTTTAAATGTAAACATTTACTTGTTATACTTTTGAGTCTTGAATTTGTGGTTCTTTCACTTTATTTTGGTCTTTATTTGAGTATAATAGTTTATGGATACGAGTATTACTTTGGAATGGTTTTTCTTACTATAAGAGTTTGTGAGGGGGCTCTTGGCTTAGCATTATTAGTTTCTATGATTCGTTCTTATGGTAATGATTATTTTCAGTCTTTTAGAGTTTTATGATAAAGTTTTTGTTTTTTATAGTTTTTATGATTCCTTTAGGATTTTTTTCTTCTTTTTATTGATTAAATCAATTGTTTTATTTTGTTCTCTTTTTTTTGTTTCTTTTTAGTTATTGTGGTTCAAGAATTTTTTCTGATTTAAGTTATTTTTTGGGGTGCGATTATATTTCTTATTTATTAATTTTGCTTAGGATCTGAATTTGTGGTTTAATGGTTATGGCAAGAGAGAAGATTAATAAGGAAAAGTTTTTCAGAGGATTCTTTCTTGTTGTTATAGTAGCTTTGTTGTTTTCTTTATTCGTTACTTTTTCTTCTTTAAATTTGTTTATTTTTTATTTGTTTTTTGAGGTTAGGCTTATTCCTACATTAATTTTGATTTTGGGGTGAGGGTATCAACCTGAACGTATTCAGGCTGGGTTGTATATATTTTTTTACACTTTGTTTGCTTCGTTGCCAATAATGGTTGCCATTTTTTATTTATATTATGGTCTTGATTCTATTGATTACTTTTTTTTGGATAACAAATTTGATTCATTTTTTCTTTACCTTTGTATGATTATGGTCTTTTTGGTTAAGATTCCTATATTTTTTGTTCATTTATGATTACCAAAGGCTCATGTGGAGGCTCCTGTTTCGGGTTCAATAATTTTGGCGGGTATTATGTTGAAATTAGGGGGTTACGGTTTACTTCGTTTGATACCTGTGTTTTTAAGGGTTGGCTTAAAATTTAATTATTTATTTGTCGTTATTTCTTTATTTGGCGGGTTTGTGATTTCTTTAATCTGTTTGCGTCAAAGTGATATTAAGTCTTTAATTGCTTATTCTTCAGTTTCTCATATGGGATTAGTGTTGGGTGGAATTATGACTATAAACATTTGGGGATTTTATGGAGCTGTGGTTATAATAATTGCTCATGGTCTTTGTTCCTCGGGTCTTTTTTGTTTGGCTAATGTCACTTATGAGCGATTGGGTAGTCGTAGACTTTATTTGAATAAGGGGTTGATTAATTTAATACCTAGAATGTCTTTATGGTGGTTTTTGCTGTGTTCTTCTAACATGGCTGCTCCTCCTTCATTAAATTTGATGGGTGAGATTATGTTAATTAATAGATTAGTTTCTTGAGGATTAATTACTGTGTTATTGTTGATGTTAAGTTCTTTTTTTAGAGCTGCTTATTCTTTGTATCTTTATTCTTATAGCCAGCATGGTAAAATGAGGGCTGGTTTGTATGGATTTAATTTGGGTGTAATTCGTGAGTATTTAGTTATATTTTTACATTGATTGCCTTTGAATCTTTTTTTCCTCAAGGGTGATTTTTTTGTTGTTTATTTAAATAGTTTAATAAAAATTTTGATTTGTGGAGTCAAGGATGTAAAAGTTTACTTTAGATAATTTTATCTATTTGTGTGGTTTATTTTGTTGTTCTTCTTTTTTTTAGATTAATTAGGTTTTTTTCAAGAATTTATTTTATGGTTTTTGATTATAGTGTTATGATTGAATATGAATTGTTTACTTTGAATTCCGGTGTCGTTTATATGTCTATTTTGTTAGATTGAATGTCATTACTTTTTATAAGTTTTGTTTTATTTATTTCTTGTATGGTTATTTTTTATAGAGATGAATATATAGGGGGGGATTTGAACATGATTCGGTTTATTTTATTGGTAGTTATGTTTGTTGCTTCAATGATGTTTTTGATTATTAGTCCAAATCTTATTAGAATTTTGTTAGGGTGAGATGGTTTAGGTTTAGTTTCTTATTGTTTGGTAATTTATTACCAAAATGTAAAGTCTTACAATGCTGGTATGATTACTGCTCTTTCTAACCGTATCGGGGATGTGGCTTTGTTGATTAGAATTGCTTGAATAATAAATTATGGAGATTGAAACTATGTTTTTTATCTTGATTATATAGGTGACGATTTTTCAATAAGAGTAATTGGGGGATTGGTTATGTTGGCTGCTTTAACAAAGAGAGCTCAGATTCCTTTTTCTTCTTGGTTGCCTGCTGCAATAGCTGCACCTACACCTGTTTCTTCCTTGGTTCACTCTTCTACTTTAGTTACAGCTGGAGTTTATTTATTAATTCGTTTTAGTTCTGGTTTAAGTTTATATTTTATAATAATTTTACTTTTTATTGCCATATTGACTATATTTATAGCTGGATTGGGGGCTAATTATGAATTTGATTTGAAGAAGATTATTGCTTTGTCTACTCTTAGTCAACTTGGTTTAATAATGAGAATTTTGGCTTTGGGAGACTATTTTTTGGCGTTTTTTCATTTATTAACTCATGCATTGTTTAAAGCTTTGCTTTTTATGTGTGCTGGGTGTATAATTCATAATCTCTCTGGTATTCAGGATATTCGTTTTATGGGTGGACTAATTAATCAAATGCCTTTAACGTGTTGTTATTTTAATATTTGTAATATAGCCCTTTGTGGATTACCTTTTTTGTCAGGGTTTTATTCAAAAGATTTAATTTTGGAGGTTGTTTCTATAGGGTACTTAAATTTGTTTGTTTATTTTATTTTCTATTTTTCCACCGGTCTTACTATATGTTATTCGGTCCGTTTGAGTTATTACACTATATTTGGCGACTATAATTTTTATGGGTTTCAAAATATTAGTGATACTGGATTTGTGATGTTAAAGGGTATATCTGGTCTTATTTTATTGGTTGTTCTGGGAGGTAGTCTATTGTCTTGAGTAATGTTCCCTACTCCTTATTTTGTTGTTTTGCCAGAGCTTATGAAGATGATAGTTTTGGTTGTTGTTATTCTTGGAGCTTATGTTGGTTACGAGTTTTCTAAATTTATGTTGAATTATGGGTTGAAGGCTATAAATTATTTGGGTTCGAGGTTATTTTTTTCTTCTATATGAAATTTACCTGTTTTATCTACTTTCGGAGTTAATTATTATCCTATTTATTTTGGTGGTGTATATTATAAGGGATTCGATCATGGGTGATCCGAATATTTTGGTAGTCAAAATGTTTATTCAAATCTGGTTATTTCTTCAAAGTTTTTCCAATTGATTTTTGGTAATAATATCAAGATTTATCTTTCTTTTTTGGTGGTTTGGGCTTTTTGTCTATTTTTTTTGTTTTATCCTAATAGCTTATTAGAGCATGATATTGAAGATGTCAAGGAGGTTTAAAATCTTAGGATATTTATAAAAACTGGTTTTTAATTTTACAATGAAAATGTAATGTTTTCTTTAAACTATATAAATAGAAATATTAACGGAATTTCGCCGCTAGAGAACAAAGTTAGAAGCTTTTTCTCGAATTTCATATTTCTTTAATTGGAGAAAAACTCATTGGTATCATTAACAGTGATAAACCTCTATTTTGGTTTCAATTAATAAATAAGGATGATTTTTCATCAAAGGATTAGGTCGAAACTAATTACAAATTTTTGTTTCTTATTTAAGATAAATTGATATTCAATATTTTTTAAATGCAAATTAAATGTTGTTTTTTAAACTATTATCCTAGTAGGCTCAGTTTAGGGCTCCTTGCTTTCATTCGTGATAAAGTCCTCCTAGTAGAATGATAATGAATGTTGAGGTAATAATTAGGAATCTTAAGGTGTTTGTTGTTTTTATTGTAACAATTAGTGGTAATAAAAGGGTAATTTCGACGTCAAAGATAAGAAAAATTACGGCGATTAAAAAGAATTGTAGTGAAAATGGGATTCGTGCTGATGATTTTGGATCAAATCCGCATTCGAATGGAGATCTTTTTTCTCGGTCTGAGAAAGTTTTTTTTGAGATCAGTGTTGCTAAAATGATTATGATTGTGCTGATTAGGAAAATTATTGTTGAAAGGGATACTAAAACTATGATTACCTATACTAAATTGTTAGATCTATTGATTGGAAGTCAATAATAATTTTTATACTATATAGGTAACTACCTCATCAGTAGATAGTAACATAAAGGAATAATCATACTACATCAACGAAGTGTCAGTATCAAGCGGCTGCTTCAAATCCGAAATGGTGAATTTGTGAGAAGTGATTAAAGATTTGTCGGAATAGACAGACTGAAAGGAAAATGGTGCCGATAATTACATGTAGCCCATGGAATCCTGTTGCTATAAAAAAAGCTGATCCATACACTGAGTCTGCAATTGTGAACGCTGATTCAAAATATTCGTATGCTTGTAGTATTGTAAAGTAGATCCCTAGAATGATGGTTAGTCTTAATCCGTAGATGGTTTGTTTGTAATTGTTTTCTATTAATCTGTGATGGGCTCATGTAACTGTAATTCCGGAAGAAATAAGAATTAAGGTGTTTAGTAAAGGAATTTGTATGGGATTAAATGTTTCGATTCCTTTTGGGGGTCATGTTATTCCTAGTTCAATTGATGGGGAAAGACTTCTGTGGAAAAATCCTCAGAAAAACGATACGAAGAACAGAACTTCTGAAGTAATAAATAGAATTATTCCTCAGCGTAGTCCTAGTGCTACCGGTATAGTGTGTAATCCTTGAAATGTTCCTTCTCGTGTGATGTCTCGTCATCATTGGTATATGATAAGGAGGGTATTTACAAATCCAAGAAGAAATAGATTTGGTGTGTATATGTGAAATCATTTGATAAGTCCTATTATTATAACTATTGCTCTAAATGCTCCAAGAATTGGTCATGGGCTTACTTCTACTAAATGATAAGGGTGATTTTTGTGTGAACTCATTAGTTTACTTCTCTTGAGTAAAGGGTTCTAAGAATAGAGAATACATACGATTGGATTACTGCTACTGCTGATTCTAGAATTAATAGGAGAATTTGTGTGATTATTAAAAGGTTTAGTATAATTATCCTTATTGATGGACCTGTATTTCCCAGAAGTGTCAATAGGAGATGACCTGCAATTATATTAGCTGTTAATCGAATTGCTAAGGTCCCTGGTCGAATAATATTTCTGATAGTTTCAATGCATACTATAAAAGGTATTAGGACGGGGGGAGTTCCTTGAGGCACTAGGTGGGCTAGTATATGGATTGTGTTATTGATTCACCCATAAATTATAAATCTTAGTCATAAGGGCAGAGCTAGTGTTAGAGTTAAGGCCAGGTGTCTTGTTCTTGAAAATACATAAGGGAACAGGGATAGGAAGTTATTAAATAGAATTAGGGAAAAAAGTGAAATAAAAATTAGTGTTCTTCCCTTTATTTTATTGATTTTAAGTAGGATCTTGAACTCATTGTGTAATGTTGATGTGATTTTAATTCATGCAAGGTTGATTCGTGACGGGATTAATCAGAATATAGAAGGGAGGAATAAAATTCCTAGTGATACTCTGATTCAATTTAATGACAGGTTTGTTCTAGTTGCTGGGTCAAATGTTGAGAATAGATTTGTTATCATTTTCAGTTAAATTTAATTAATTTTTTCTCAGTTGATTTTTGTGAATTGTCGTAGGCGAATGAGAAATAGTTAAGGGTTCTTATAATTATAAATATCGTTACGAATGAAATAAGTAGATTTAATCATCTTAATGGAGCTATTTGCGGAATTAAAAATTATTAATGATTAATAATTTTAGCTTGACAAGCTAATGTTATAATTTAACTAAATTTTTCATTAGAAGTAGGAGCTATTCTACTATAAAGTGGTTTAAGAGACCATTACTTGCTTTCAGTCATCTAATGAGAACGATTTTACTCAGTTGATAAATGCCTTTGGGGAAACTCTTTCTACCACGATTGGTATAAATCTATGGTTTGTTCCGCAGATTTCGGAGCATTGACCGAAATATATTCCTGGACGGTTTATAAAAAATCTTGTTTGATTTAGTCGTCCAGGATTGGCGTCAACCTTAACTCCTATTGAGGGAATTGTTCATGAATGAATCACATCTGTTGATGAAATGAGGAATCGAATTTGAGATTTGTAGGGTAGAGGTAAACGATTGTCTACGTCTAGTAGCCGGAAATCTCTCGACTTTAGTTCGTTGATAGGTGTTATGTAAGAGTCAAATTCGATGTTTTTGAAATCTGAGAGTTCGTAAGATCAGTATCATTGATGTCCAATTGTTTTTACTGTCAATAGGGGAAAATTGATTTCATCTAATAGGTATAAAAGTCGAAGAGATGGAAGAGCAATGAAAATTAATGTAATAGCTGGGGCAATCGTCCAGATTAGTTCAATTGTTTGTCCTTCAAGAAGGAAACGATAGGTGTACCTGTTTTTGAAAAGTAAAATTATGATGTATCTTACAATTAGAGTAATTATTACTAGGATTATCATGGCGTGGTCATGGAAAAATACTAGTTGTTCTATTAATGGGGACGATCTATCTTGAGTATTGATATTTAGCCAGGTTGCCATTCTAAAAAAAGATGACTTTATATTTGGATCTTAAATCCAATGCACTAATCTGCCATATTAGAATAGTTAACTAGTTAGTATTGGTAATTCGGAGTAACTGTGTTCTGCAGGTGGAGTCTTTTGGTATCATTCGATGGAAGATGATATTTGGTTGGAGAAAACGTTTTTGCGTAAGGATGCTATTCTTTCTCATATGATGAAAATGAAGAATAGAATTCTTACTGTTGAAATAAGAGATCCAATTGATGAAACTACGTTTCATGCGAGATATGCATCAGGATAGTCTGAGTATCGTCGTGGTATACCTCTTAATCCTAGAAAATGTTGTGGGAAGAACGTTATATTTACTCCAATGAATATTGTAAGGAACTGAATTTTTAATAATTTGTTGTTTAATGAAAATCCTGTAAATAAGGGGAATCAATGAATTAGTCCTCCCATAATTGCGAAAACTGCTCCTATTGATAGGACGTAGTGAAAATGGGCTACTACGTAGTATGTGTCGTGAAGGATGATGTCAATTGAGGAATTGGCTAGGACTACTCCAGTTAAGCCACCTACAGTAAATAGGAAAATGAATCCAAGGGCTCAAAGTATTTGTGGTGAATAATTAATTTGTGTTCCGTGTAGAGTTGCTAGTCATCTAAAAATTTTAATTCCTGTCGGTACAGCAATAATTATTGTTGCTGAGGTGAAATAGGCTCGTGTATCAACGTCTATACCTACAGTGAATATATGGTGGGCTCATACTACAAATCCAAGGAATCCAATTGCTATTATTGCGTAAATCATTCCAATGCAGCCAAATGTTTCCTTCTTTCCTCTTTCTTGTCTTACGATGTGGGAAATTATACCGAATCCTGGGAGAATTAAAATGTAAACTTCTGGGTGTCCAAAGAATCAGAGCAAGTGTTGGTATAGGATAGGGTCGCCACCTCCAGCTGGGTCGAAAAATGTTGTGTTAAGATTCCGGTCTGTTAAAAGTATTGTAATTGCTCCTGCAAGAACTGGAAGAGACAGAAGAAGTAGTAAGGCAGTGATGGCTACAGCTCAGACAAACAAAGGTATGCGATCGAAGGAGATACCGGTTGATCGTATATTAATTACGGTTGAAATAAAATTAACTGCACCTAGAATTGAGGAAATCCCTGCTAAGTGAAGTCTAAAAATTGCTAGGTCTACGGATGAACCTCTATGAGCAATGTTTGCTGAAAGAGGAGGGTAAACGGTTCATCCTGTACCTGCTCCGTTTTCTACAATTCTTCTTATTAGTAAAAGGGACAGAGAAGGGGGAAGGAATCAGAAGCTTATGTTGTTTATTCGAGGGAAGGCTATATCCGGGGCTCCAAGTATCAATGGGACTAGCCAGTTTCCAAAACCACCAATTATAATAGGTATTACTATGAAGAAAATTATGATAAATGCGTGTGCAGTAACAATTACGTTGTAGATTTGATCATTTCCAATTAGTGATCCTGGGTTTCCGAGTTCGGCCCGAATCAATAATCTCAATGATGTCCCTAGCATTCCAGCTCATGCTCCGAAGAGGAAGTAAAGAGTTCCAATGTCTTTATGGTTTGTTGAAAATAATCATTTGTTCAGTGAGATGGCTGAGTTATAGGCGATAAATTGTAAATTTATTCACGGATTAAATCCTCTTGCTAGGTCTTATAGTCAATAATGATTTTGAATTGCAAATTCGAAGGTGAATGATAATTCTAAGGCTTAAAGGATAAGGTCTTTATTGGTAACTTTGAAGGTTACTAGTTTGTTTAACTTAAATCCTTTAAGTTAATTTATGTTGAATAAAATTGTAATGAAGATTAGGCTTGAAATTGCGATGAAATTTGTAATTGAGATCAGTGTTCTGTTGAACATTGGGTTGGTTTTAGACCATGTTTGTTCGTTGATGTTTATTAGGATTGTAGAAAGGGTGATTCGTATGTATATAAAAATTGTGAACAGAGTAAGTACGATTATCATTACTGGTAAAATGATTATTCCATTTATTACTAGGGCTTGAATTGTTAATCATTTAGGTAAAAATCCAAGGAATGGGGGGATTCCTCTTAAGGATAGGAAATTTAGAATGAATCATAGTTTTGTTATTTGGTTTTCGTTCATTGTTTGAAAAAGTTGATTTAGGAAAAAGATTTTGTATTTGTTTATGATTATTACTAGATTAACTGTTACTAGAGAGTAAATCAGAAAATAGTACAATCAAATTGTTTCCATAATTATTATTGTTCTGAGTATTCATCCTATGTGGTTAATTGATGAGTAGGCAAGGATCTTTCGTATTCTAATTTGATTTACACCTATTACTCCTCTCACTACTATTGATCTGATAATCATTGTTACTATGAATAAATTAAAATTTATATTGTACATTAACAGGACCATTGGGGCGATTTTTTGTCATGTCAGTACAATTAAGCAATTTATTCAATCTAAGCCTTCTATTACTTCAGGAAATCAAAAATGGAATGGGGCGGTTCCTATTTTGGTTAGTAAGGCAGAGTTTATTATTATCAGGAATGTGGATTGGATGTTAATGTTTCTCGTCAGTATAGTTTTCGTTATTAAGGAAATTATTGATGCTATAATGATTGTTGATGCAATTGCTTGAACAATAAAGTATTTGATGGCTGATTCGGATGAAAGAATTCTTTTTGTGTTCTGTATTAGGGGCATAATAGACAGAAGATTGATTTCTAGACCAAGCCATATACCGAGTCATGAGTAGGAGGAAATTGAGATCAGTGTTCTTGAGAAGATTAGGGTTAGAAATAATATTTTGTATATTTTTGTTATTAAAAAGAAAAGAGGACCTTTATATTCGGGGTATGAACCCAAAAGCTTTGTTTAGCTTATCTTTTTACGTTTTAGTATATGATGTATGAAAGTTTTTGATACTTTCGGTGTTGGTTTGAGTCCATCAAATGTAATGAAGGTAAGCATTTACATAATTTATTCTATCAAAATAACCCTTTATTTTCAGGCACTTCATT